AAGTTGAGCCAAAAGGTCACGATTCAAGATAAATTCATGGGGAAGTGGTATCTCTTTAGGATCCACCCCGGCGTCAAGAAATTGGTTAATTGGTAAAGATACATGGATTTGGTGTCCCGCCCAAGAAAGAGACCCAAGTCCTAATAATCCTGCTAAGTGGTGATTCAACATGGATTCTACATCTTGGAACCAGGCTAATTTTGGAGCGGCTTTGTGATAATGGAACCAACCAGCAAAAAGCATTAACGCTGCAAAAATCAATGCACCAATTGCAGTACAATAGAGTTGTAATTCACTAGTTATTCCAGATGCTCGCCAAAGCTGAAAAAACCCAGAGGTTATTTGGATTCCTCGGAAACCCCCGCCTACATCACCATTCAATATTTCTTGCCCTACTATAGGCCAAACTACCTGAGCACTGGGTCCAATGTGAGTAGGATCACTTAGCCATGCTTCATAATTGGAAAAGCGGGCACCATGAAAGTACATGCCACTCAACCAAAGAAAGATAATGGAGAGTTGCCCGAAATGAGCACTAAAGACTTTTCGAGAGATCTCCTCCAAATCACCCGTATGACTATCGAAATCGTGAGCATCAGCATGTAGGTTCCAGATCCAAGTGGTAGTATCAGGGCCCTTAGCTAGTGTTCTTGAGAAATGGCCGGGTCTGGCCCATTCTTCAAAAGATGTTTTTACAGGATCCCTATCCACAACAATTTTTACTTCTGGTTCCGGCGAACGAATAATCATTAAGTCCTCCTCTTTCCGGACAAGACATACAAAGAGACCCGCCAACTGTCTTTTTAGTGAATCTTTGAAAGATAGATTTTGAAAGATAGATATTATGGTTAGTTCTTTTCTTTACTATCTATCGTTCTTCTATTTTTTTTAGTTATTCACTGGAGCAATTATATATTGAAGTCAATGCGAGGCAAGTGTTCGGATCTATTATGACATAAAGATTAGGTGCCTAACGGACATTGTTTGTCTTGAAAAACAAATATTTCCCGACGTAAGAAAAAAATTTTTGAAATTTAAGAAACTGGTGTATTTTTTTTGAAGGTATAAGCTCCTATATACATCTACTTTCCTTGAGCATAATATAGGGTTTTTTATTTTATTCTAAATTCCAAGATAACTCATTAGAATTATTAATAAGACAGTCCTGATATATTAGCAATATTTATATTGCCACTATTTTTTCTTTTTATTCACTTTATTACTTCTATTCTGGACCCTATCCCTATGGTTTATCCTTATGAAATATCATATAAAATAGAAGGTAGAAGAAAGGGATATAATAAAATTCTTGATTCGATCTTACGACCTAATTGATTTGATTAATGGATCAATAACCAAACCACCCATTTTATGAAAAATAAGGAGCGTGCTCTTATTCAAATTCAAAGCGCTTCGTAATCTTCAACCAGTTCTGTGCTTCAATATAATTTCCCGGAGTAAGCGCGATAGCTTGTTTCCAATACTCAGCAGCTTGATCAAACCAAGCTTCTGCAATTTCCGAATCACCCTGTAGAATGGCCTGTTCTCCTCGGTCGGAATAGGCAGTTCCTTCCCTTAGAACCGTACTTGAGAGTTTCCTACCTCATACGGCTCATAAATTGCTATCTTAATTTCCCCTATCTTAACTGAATTCGATTTCTAAAAAATCGATCGAATTTGTTTTTGGTTTAAGCAGAAGAAGTTAATTACCCAAGTTTCAAACCCTAATTTTTATCCATAATCAGTTTGATCTTTTTTCCCACCTTCAGAAGAATGAAGCATAGATAGATCTAGAGCCTTCGTTCGAATTTTCTAAAAGGTAACTATCCCGGTTTCATATATGAAATCTCTATAGAATCCTTGAAAAAGACTTTTTTACATAAGAAAGAAAAAAGAACTTACTATCTTTGGGATCTGATACTACACCGCTGCTTAATCCCTTAGTGGATCGGCTCTATTACATAAGCGGATTCCTAAATTTGACCCCATATCGTGGGATAAGATAAGTAAGCAGTTTTTTTTAGTTGTATCGACCCAGTCGCTCACTAATTGATCTTTACGGTGCTTTCCCTATCAATTTGAGAGCTTTATCCATAGAGTAGTAGTATAGGCGATACTTTCTTCCTTTTTTGATTCTCTTGAAGTGTCCTTCCTTCCTACAGCTGATAGGGAAAAATCGTTGTTTTTACGATCCCTATGTAGAAAGCCTTTTTTTCTAGTATTTACTAGAAAATTTGATCCTCTCTTTTTTTCTTTCTATAGTGGAGATAGTCGCACGTAATGACAGATCACGGCCATATTATTAAAAGCTTGCGGTAAGAAAGGGTTTCGTTCTAGTGCCCGGAAATAATATTCCAAAGCCTTTGTATGCTCTCCATTGCTTGTGTGTATAAGTCCTATGTTATAGAGTATATAACTTCGATCATAGGGGTCGATTTCTAGTCGCGTAGCTTCATAATAATTTTGCAAAGCTTCCGCATAATTTCCTTCGGATTGAGCCAACATCCGTTACGGTCGTTCATTCTATTCAAAAAATCTCCGTTCCAAAACCGTACATGAGGTTTTCATCTCATACGGCTCCTCCCTTCTGTACATAGTACTAAGCGAAATAATCTATAGAATCAAAATAGAATTAGTCCCGTCTCATTATGAATCGAAAGGGGCTGGTATTTTTCCAAGAAATCTCTAGCCAACCTTTTCGCAAGAGGTTTTTCTTAACACCAATGAATTTTATTAATGCTAGAAAAAAACAATAGCTCCAAGAATTTATTTGTTCTCAACGCCCCCTATTTAGAGGAATTAGCCACTTCAACGATCTTTGATGGTTATAGGGGTATCCAAAGTACAAACCTGATGGTTGTTTGTTATCCCAACCATTCTTCCCAACCCTGATACGGATCAGGAAAGGGCTAATTTCTAACAAAGTTTTTCTCTTGTTGATTCCTTTCCTATTTCTAGGTGTAGTGCTTTTCTCCCCTATGCTGCCTACTGGTACTAATAGAGTAGAGTTGGCCTGTAATCCATAACCTATCCTGTAGGTATAACCTTTCGCTCAATACTCAAATCTATAATTGAAGCATCTGAGGCCGCATCAATCGAGGATACACGACAGAAGGAATTGTTAGTTCACCTCACCTTCCCGAAGCGTGGGTTTGCTTTACTAATATTGTTCTCTCTATGTGAACCCCTTCTCTTTCTCGGAAGACTAAGGTGTAGGTAGGGCTAAAAAAAAAAAACAAAAAAAAAAAGAGTCAAATCGCACCATCTCTATAATAAGTAAATGCCTTTTTTTCTCCTGAGGTTGTCGGAATTATTCGCAATAAAATATTGGCTACAATTGAGAAGGTCTTATCAATGAAATTTCCATTTGCGCGGGATCTAGGCATAATTCCCAACCCATTCCATATAGAATTGTTTTCATTCCTTCACAAAATAACATAAAAACAAACACATTCGATTCTTATAAATCGATCCCTCCGTATGCTCTAAATCCATATGCTTTAAATGGATAAGAGAGATATGGATTTTCTGCGCAGCTCAAATTGTATCCTTTTTATTCTGCTTGGACAAGAGGAGATATGAAATATTTGACTAAGACTGGATTTCATTCCACTTTCCTATTTCTCAACAATAACTTCTCTCATCAGCTATTTTGTGTTTGCAAAGTCATTAATTGTCTCATACCCTATTTTGGATTTCGACAGTATGGTGTAGCGTACCTTATGCAAACGGAATTTTAAGGTTTCTTTATTTTATTATGCAATAAATTTGATTATGCAATAAGAAGAAAAGAAGAATTCTTCCATTCTCTTTTTCTTTGGTTGCGGGAAAACCCAAACTAAAACTTTTATAGGGAGCGCAATTCCTGGTAAAAAAAACCTAAGATCCTTCCACTTACAGCAAAAGGAATTTTTCCAATAGAACTATGGAACCTCCGAGCGGTTGCGGTTGTACCTGTACTGCAGGAATAAGAAAACTCGCTATTCACTCAGTTTATTTTCCATAATAAGATTATTGTAGGAGAGATGGCCGAGCGGTTGAAGGCGTAGCATTGGAACTGCTATGTAGACTTTTGTTTACCGAGGGTTCGAATCCCTCTCTTTCCGTTTTTCTTAATTTATCAACGTTAACGAGCACAATGTAGCAAATCAAATAACAATTTATTCCAGCAATAATATCGTATTTAATAGAAATTTTCTATAGCAAATTACCGTGGGATGTAAAATATACATATAGGAAAAAAAAGATCCTAGGGTTAATCCATTTTTGCTAGTTGAGTGGGAAAATACGAATTAGTAGTCTTACGAATTAGTGGTCTTAGGTCGATTTAGTTCGGGGGAAGGGTAAGGGGAAGAAAATTCTATGAACCTTTCTTTTTTTCGTTAAGTTCAAGTCTGACGAGAGTAATATTCTACAACTAACAACTCATTTATTTTGAGACCAACCCACTTCCTATCTAGAATTTTATTTACTAGTCCTTTATATTCTAATGTGTCAATCGTCAAATGCTTTGGCAATTTCCCTGGGTCAGATGAAGCAATAGAATTTTGAACCAGACCTTTTGATCTTTGGTTATCTTTCGTAGTAATAATATCTCGGGGTTTGCAACGAAAACTTGGTATATTGACTATACGACCATTAACTAAAATATGTCTATGGTTTACTAATTGGCGGGCTCCAGGAATGGTTGAAGCCATACCCAATCGAAAAAGGATATTATCCAAACGCATTTCAAGTAATTGTAGTAAAACCTGGCCTGTTGACCTTTTTGCTTTTCCAGCGATATGTACATATCTAAGTAATTGTCGTTCTGTCAGACCGTAATGAAAACGCAATTTCTGTTTTTCTTGAAGACGAATACGATATTGCTCCTTTTTACCAGAATGGAATTTTTTTTTCAGATTACTTCCGGATTTAGGTGTTTTTCTAGTGAGTCCTGGTAAAGCTCCCAGACGGCGTATTTTTTTTAAACGAGGTCCTCGATAACGGGACATGAAGACTCCTTTTTTATTTTATTGAAATTTCATTTTACACAATTAATTTCATTGTATTTACATTACAGAATACATCGAAATTAAAACTGAATTAAACTACAGGATAAACAGAGTAAAATCAACTAAAGTACCACAAAAACTAGAATTTCATCAAAATCTGTATTTTTTGTATATATATTATTTATTTTATTGTTTTGTATCTAGCAAAATTGTAAGGTAGAAAACATAAAAGATCCTGGATTCTCCATTGAATTTGGAAAAAAAAAGAGATTTTTGTTCGTAGAACATCGATAGAGAAAAAAAGCCGACTATCGGATTTGAACCGATGACCCTCGCATTACAAATGCGATGCTCTAACCTCTGAGCTAAGTGGGCTTACATAGCAGAAATAGTGTAACAAATAGAAATAGATATAGTATAGGAAATCCGTAAAATCGCAGATCTTAGTTATTAATTTTAGCTATTAACTAGATTCTAAATTTTAAGTTCTACTTAATCTTATAAAAAAAACTAAAACTTCTTAAAGATAAAGTTACCTTGATATGCTTAACTAGAAGATATCTTTAAATAAAATTTAAAAATTTATTGAATTTTATTTTTATTTCTCTAATTCGCAAATCCATTTTTCTATATAGAATAGAATTGATTCCTATTTCTATAATGGAATTGGATTTCAGATATTTTCAATTTGATATGGCTCCGACGAATAATCTAATACATAGAAAAGAATAATATATATGAAAGATATAATAAAGAGAAAATGCAACTTTATTGGCATTTTCATTCGATCATTATCGACTTTTTTTTTGAGATATTTTTTTATTTGTTAATAATTTTAGAATTCCTATTTCACTAAGGGGGACATAGAGTCATAGCAAATAAAATAGCTAATTCTTATTAGAAAAAAAAAAAGAATGAATATCAAGCGTTATAGTATGATTTCGAATACTCTAAAAAAGTAATACAGTAGGGGGGGGGAGAGAAAAACTTTGGGATATATTGATTCGGATTGAATTGGAAATACCTCAACGATACAATCAATTCAATTCTGAATTGCAATAAGCAAGTGGGGTCTCTCAAATAGAGTCGAACTGCTAGACTACGTCGAGTGATGAATTCAATAGATTCAAAAAAACTAAGAGATGGATGAAATTACACAAGGAATCCTTGTCTCAAAGAAGAGGAAAATGGGGATATGGCGAAATCGGTAGACGCTACGGACTTGATTGTATTGAGCCTTGGTATGGAAACCTGCTAAGTGGTAACTTCCAAATTCAGAGAAACCCTGGAATTAAAAAAGGGCAATCCTGAGCCAAATCCGTGTTTTGAGAGGGGGGTTCTCGAACTAGAATACAAAGGAAAAGGATAGGTGCAGAGACTCAATGGAAGCTGTTCTAACGAATCGAGTTAATTACGTTGTGTTGTTAGTGGAACTCCTTCTAAATTTGAAGGAAGGGCTTTATACATCTAATAAAGTGGATTAATCGGACGAGGACAAAGAGAGAGTCCCATTCTACATGTCAATACTGACAACAATGAAATTTCTAGTAAAAGGAAAATCCGTCGACTTTATAAGTCGTGAGGGTTCAAGTCCCTCTATCCCCAAACCCTCTTTTATTCGCTAACTATAGTATTTATCCTCTTTTTTCCTTTTTATCAATTTAAGATTCATTAGCTTTCTCATTCTACTCTTTCCCAAAGGAGTGCGAAGAGAACTCAATGGATCTTATCCTAGAATAGATTTCTTTTTTATTCGAGTGTAGGGAAGGAATCCCGGTTATTCACTCTATTTTTAAGTATTATTAAGTAAGCCATATACAATGCGTAGGACTACCCCCCCCATTTTCAAATTTCGAATTTAAAATACTTTATTTAATTGATTTTGGAATCCCTTTAATTGACATAGATACAAATCCTCTACTAGGATGATGCACAAGAAAAGGTCAGGATAGCTCAGTTGGTAGAGCAGAGGACTGAAAATCCTCGTGTCACCAGTTCAAATCTGGTTCCTGGCAGAGAAAAAAAGATCTACCGAATAGGTATTGATACAAATACCTCGAGATGGATTGAGATACATATTCGTTCATAATATAAATAGAGTATAGTATGATTTATTCATCTAAGTGGATAAGTCTATAATCTAGAAGCACTTCTTTTTCTTTTTAGAAAATGGTAAAAATTGAATATATCTTTTCTTTATGGTACAGAAGGGGGTGAGATTAGGCTCCCCTTTATTTTTTTCATTTCTTAATTTTGTATTCTGCTATTCCGATGAATCTTTTTTTAGTCTTGTTTATCTGATCTTACTTTCCTAGTTGTGCTAAGTCATACGCGCGATACAAAGTTCGGGGTAGAGAACTTCTTTGAATCATCTTATTTTTCTGTTCATTCTGACTGAAGAAAATTAATATCTGATTTTCAAAATAGGGAATCGAAATAAAACCCTTTTTTGCTCAGTCTATCTGGACTGCTTTTGTATAATAGGAATTAATTAGAAATAGGTATT